CATAACATTATTTTCGTTTTGCCTTTTTATCGCTTTCGCTCACCACTACTAACGATATCTCGGTTGATTTGGTCTACAGGGTACTGAGATGTTTCACTTCCCCTTGATACTGCCTAAACAGCGGGCTTTTTAGCCCCGGTTTCCCATTTTAGGTTGGTTGACGTCACAGGCTTTCCTCGTGTCAACACTTTCGCGATTGTCCGCGCCTATATTTTTCTTCCAAGGCATTCACTCCACACTAAACTAGTATATTAAAGATAAACCATTATAAGGGTATTTCAATACTAAATACAAAATCTAATAAAGTTTACTAAACTGACAGAATAGGCTAAATCAAGAGAATAGGATTTGAACCTATGACTTCCCGCTCCCAAAGCGAACACGCTACCACTGCGTCACCTCCCGAATTGCATAAAATCCAGAATAAATGCCTGAACTGATTTTATTTCTCACATTTTTTTAACGAAAATTAACGATCTACCTCACCAAAAACAATATCTTGTGTTCCAATTATAGTTACTACATCTGCTAACATATGAGAATTAGCCATAAAATTAAGGGCCTGAAGATGAGAAAAACCTGGGGCTTTAATTTTACAACGATATGGTCGATTGCTGCCGTCGGAAACAAGATATACCCCAAACTCTCCTTTAGGAGCCTCAGTAGCTGTATAAGTCTCACCTATTGGCACTGTAACCCCCTCAGTATACAATTTAAAATGGTGAATTAGAGCTTCCATGCTTTGTTTGACGTCCGCACGTGCGGGGGGGCTAATTTTTGCATCATCTACCTTGACGCTCCCTTCCGGCATTTTATTCAAACATTGGTATATTATACTGAGGGATTGTCTCATTTCTTCAACTCGTGCAAGATAACGGTCGTAACAATCTCCCGTTTTACCGACAACTCCTTGGAAGGATATTTCAGAATATATATCGTACGGCTCATTTTTACGTAAGTCCCAGCGAACGCCGGACCCTCGCAACATAACACCAGAAAATCCCCAATCGATAGCTTCCTGTGCACTTACAACTCCAATGTCAACTAATCTTTCTTGCCAGATACGATTCTCAGTTAACATTTCCTCAATCTCATCTAAACGTTGACCAAATTGAGCGGCAAAAGAAAAAATATCGTCTATTAAACCAATACTTATATCTTGACTAACACCCCCCGGCCTAAAATAACTAGCATGCATACGTGCACCACTAACTCTCTCGTAAAATTCCATTAACTTTTCTCTTTCTTCAAATGCCCATAAAAAGGGTGTCATCGCCCCCACATCCATTGCATGACACCCTACTGCTAAAAGATGATTTAAAATTCGAGTAATCTCTGCGAAAAGAACCCTGATATATTGAGCCCGTTTAGGTATTGATATTTGCAATAAATTTTCAACAGCTAAGGCATAAGTATGCTCTTGACACATCATAGAAACATAATCCAAACGATCAAAATAGGGTAAAGCTTGGAAATAAGTTTTAGCTTCTATCAGCTTTTCAGTACCTCTATGAAGTAACCCTATATGAGGGTCAGCTCGCTGGACTACTTCCCCATTAAGTTCTAAAATAAGACGTAAAACCCCATGTGCCGCTGGGTGTTGCGGGCCAAAATTTATTGTAAAATGCTTAAGTTTTTTATTGAACTCTTTTTTTTTTAACGACATAAGAAAAATTTTAATGGATTAGATTATCTTGTTGAAAATAAATAATAATCTTAAAGCCTACATCTGCTGTAGGATTAGCGCCAGAAGGATTTGAACCCACGACCTTCAGGGCATGAGCCTGATGAGCTAACCTAACTGCTCTATAGCGCACCTCTTAAAAAAATAAATTGTTATTTCATAAAGCCATGGTTCCCACGGAAGTAGTATGTATGGCTATCTAGATAAGGACGCTCGAGTTCGGTATGAGTTCGGGTATAGACCTAGATATAGAGGCAAACCTCTTAATTATATATTCCAGCCGCAGGTTCCCCTACGACTACCTTGTTACGACTTCATCCCAGTTGCTTACCTGTCCTTTAAAGGGAATTTCCATGCTTACTTAACTCAGGGAAATATCTTAACCAAATGAGGTATGTTCGAAAGGTTTACTCCTGAATCTTCTGGCCAAGTCAACTTCCAGGACGTGACGGGCGGTGTGTGCAAGGCCCAGTGACGTATTCACCGCGACATCCTGATTCGCGATTACTAGTGATTCCAGCTTCATGGGGGCGAGTTGCAGCCCCCAATCCGAACTAAGGAAAGGTTTAAAGATTGGCTCTGGATTACTCCCTCGCAACTTGTTGTCCTTCCCATTGTAGCACGTGTGTAGCCCAGTTCATAAGGGCCATGAAGACTTGACCTCATCCCTACCTTCCTCCCGCTTAGCGCTGGCAGTATCCATTCAGTTTGTTTTTTGGTAATCACCATTTCAAAACATAAAAAAGACAAGGGTTGCGCTCAGTTACAGGAATTAACCGTACATCTCACGACACGAGCTGACGACAGCCATGCAACACCTGAAAGCCCCAAAATTCTTAACGTCTCCGAAAGAACGACGGACTTACTAGAACTGGTAAGGTTACGCGCGTATTATCGCATTAAACCACATGCTCCACCACTTGTTTGAACCCCCGCCAATTCCGTTGATTTTTAAGCTTGCGCTCGTACTCCTCAGGCGGAGTGCTTAATGCCTTAGCTATGTCTTCTAGATATCTAAAAGCTAGCACTCATCGTTGACAGCGTAGACTACCAGGGTCTCAAATCCTGTTCGCTACCTACGCCTTCGCCCCTCAGCGTCAGTACTGAACAAGAAAATCGCTTTCGCACATGATGTTCTCTTCCACTTATCTGGATTCTAACCCTAATTGAAAGATTCCATCCTCCTCTGTCAGACTCCAGTTTTCCTGTCTTAAATGCCTTTCTCTAGTTAAGCTAAAGTTTTTGACAAATAACATATCAGAAAACCACCTACGGGCCCTTTACGCCCAGTTATGACGAATAAGGCTTGCCCCCTCCGTATTACCGCGACTGCTGGCACGAAGTTAGTCGGGACTTATTCTTAACCTACTGTCATTATCCTCAATTAAAAAAGAGGTTTACAACCTAAGCCTTCAATCCCTCACCAAGCCTTGCTGGATCAAGCTTTCGCTCATTGTCCAATATTCCTTACTGCTGCCTTCAAATGAAACCTGGGCCTTGTCTCAGTCCCAGTGTGATTGATCGTCCTATCAGACCAACTAAGCATCATAGGCTTGGTGAGCTTTACTTCACCAACTACCTAATACTGAACCTAATCATCTTCAACCGGCGGACCTTTATATATTTATTCGGTATTTTCCCGTTACTTTCTCCCCTGGGGGATGGGATTATTCCGAAGTTGAAGCCAGATATTAGTCTATTACTCACCCGTACGCCATGGCTTTAACCATTCGACTCGCATGTATTCAAGCAGGCTTATAGCCTTCACTCTGAGCCAGGATCAAACTCATTTTTTTTAATACCACATTTGTATATTGCTATAATATAGTGGGGTTTATTGTAATTATATCTAGCACAATGTTTACACGTAATACTGAAATACAAAATTTCTTAATATACACTTTTAAAATATAGTTTTATATAAGCATAATAACTTGTCTTACCCTAATACTGTCGGTATTACCATTCCAGAACGCACACTTTTGGTGCACCTTGCACAGTATTTTTTAACACATAAAAATTTAAAAAATATTTTTTACAAAAATTATGTAAATTTACCAACAAACAAAGAGATTTCGGTTTGTTCCTTAGGACGTTTGCCTGTCCAGACTGGATGATTATTAAGATCTATGCTTTTACAATCCAACTCTTGTTGAGATGCATAACTAGATAAAATTAAAAAATTAAAGCTACCATCTGACAATGTATTCCCAAATATTTTTGATTTCACTGGAAATTTCATATAATTTAGGATAAGGTGGGATTTGAACCCACGGTAGCTTTAACTACGTCAGTTTTCAAAACTGGTGCCATAAACCGCTCGACCACTTATCCGATGTCATTTTTTAAGACTTTAAAAAAATATAAAATAAATATGCAGTTATTAAATTTTTAAAACTAAGCTTATAGGTAGGTTTAAATATTTTTTTCTTCTAGAACAACCTTGAACTTAACCCCGTTTAAATATTTTAAAGTATCTATAAAAGCTAATACCTTAGCTGGACTTTGGGACTTAATCGTAAAATAACTTCGATACTCCCTCCTTTCAAACTGATCTTTTGCAGCTTTATTACCTAAAGGAGAACGAAGTAAAGTAAAACGCTTTATACTTGTGGATAAACCTGTTGAAGATATAGATAAAGGTAATATAAGTGACAAAGAGTTTAAACTTTTTAAATCAGTTGATACAGACCAAACTTTACAAACGTATATAATACTTTTTTTATAATGTGCCATATATATATTAAATTAGATACTTAATAAACAAACCTAAAGCAATCCTAGATTATTCAATCGAACTCGAAAAAGACGGGAGTTGAACCCGCGACCACTGGTATGACAAACCAGCACTCTACCAACTGAGTTACTTTTTCTTTTTGGAGGTGGTAGGATTCGAACCCACGCTACATTAAAAATGTAGATTGATTTAGCAAACCAAGGCTTTCAACCACTCAGCAACACCTCCAAAAGCTACCGTTTCAAGGGTTTAATATTAAGTTACTCTTTGCTATTACTGACTCCACACTGGAAGTCATTAGTTTTTTTATCTTGAATTAACCGTTACTTTTAGGTGCTTAACCCTAGATTTCAAACTAAACGCTAAAGAAGGCAATATAAACCGTACAACTACCAAATAAAAATTAAAAACTATTAAAATTAACCAGAAAACCTGATTAAAAAAAGTCATTGTATCAAATTGAGGCATATAAATAATTATTAAATTTTTTAAAAGTTACCTAAAAAAACTATAAATACCATTTTAATAACGGTTGGTTAGTTATAAACAAGACTGTTATTCTTAGTATTAAAGGTATGACTATTCCAGAACCTCAACTTTACGTGCAGTTTGCCCAGAAATAACGTTTTTACTTAAAACATGTTAATATCTTTACCAACAGGCTTTACGTAAGCCGGAGAACGAACCCTTTGATACTAGACGTTTGAATTGGAGACGAGATAACTTGTAAAAACTTATAACCGATCGTGATCTATTAGTATCCACACAATGGTTGTGAACTCGACTTAAACTACTTTGCCTAGGTAATTTAGATTTTTCTAACTGAGCCCACCAGCGCAAAGAAACCTCCAGGTTTTGGTTTGTTGCTACGGCTTGCAATGCTTTCCTACGGGATTCGTATAAAGCAAAAAATTTACGACGTTTATAATCGATGCCCTTCATTCCCAATCTAAACTACCAATTTGCCAAGCATATATAAATCCAATAACTAACTCAAAAAGAAAATCCATCATGGACCAATACCCGATTGATGGTAATTCACTCAATGAAACCGCCCAAGGGAAAAGAAAAACGGTTTCAATATCAAAGAGAAGAAATAAAATAGCGACTAAGTAAAAACGTACATCAAAAGCATTCCGAGCATCCTCGTAAGGGTCGAACCCACATTCATAAGATGATAATTTTTCACTGTCCGCTTCTGAAAAAGCTAACGTATAAGAAGCACCAAAAATTATAGAGGCTAAAACAAGGCTGAAGCCTAAAAAAATTAATACTGGGTAATATTCTTTTAAAACAAACATAATCTTATAAAATAAAACGTGGATTATACCAACAAACAGGACATAATTCAATAACTCCCCCAGACGTTTCACTTTTTAACACACTTTCTTTAAACATTCCAATCTCGGAATGACCTCCTCTGTTTGAAGTTCCTAAAGAATCATTTCCTCCAATCTGGTGAGTATATCTCACGCATCGTGTACAAACAATACATCTTCTCAACACTGTTTTTATCAACCCACCCCAAAAAGTGTCACCTAAAGAATTTTTAAAAAATAAAAACCTACCTCTATCTGACCCAAAATTGAAACTTTGTTCCTGAAGTTCACACTCCCCCCCTTGATCGCACACGGGGCAATCTAAGGGATGGTGAATAAGCAGCAATTCCATTACAGATTCTTGTGCCTTACGTACCAATGCCGTATTTGTAAAAATTCTTAAATTAGGTAAAAAGGGAAGCGCACAGGAAGCTTGTGGTTTGGGTGCATTACTTACCTCAACAAGACACATTCTACAATTGCCTGCTATAAAAAGTTTATCGTGATAACAAAATCGTGGAATATTAGCACCTGCAGCTTGACAAGCCTGTATAACTGTGGAACCCTTTTTTACCCAAACAAGAAGCTCATTAATTGATATATTAATCATAATTAGGGTAAAACTTCTAAATCACGTGGGTTGCTATGCTTAAACAGTGGTTTTTCTTTTATAGAAAACACAGCATTTTTAGACTCACGACCTAACTGACGGTATAAAGATTCGGGACAATTTTTTTGCAAAGTAAGACTAATAGCTCCCACCATCGCTATTAGAAGAATAACTCCTGCTATTATTAACAATATTGCATGAGTTGAATATAAAAGGTAACTTGGGTCATTTAATGCACAAGAAGAATCAAATTCTATAAACCACATCGCGTTTGACCCATAAGATCCCTCCACGCTTTCCTTATGAAATAATAAACGTAAAAACTCTGTTACCCCCTCAGAATCGCATAAATGCTTCCACATTTCAATTCTTTCATCCATCAACTCTTGAAATGTTTTTTTTACTTCTTTCGCAGACGGTTCAGGTTCACCTTTTCTTTTTCTTTTGCTTCGCTCTTGGAATCTTTTTAGGTTGTCATTAACTGTTTTATTAATAAGAATTGGATGAAAGAGGTTTTTTATTTCGTCTTCATAAGATACTAAGCTAAAAGAAACTAATGAACTCATATAAAGTGTTGACACCAAATTCATTAATTTTTGTAAGTCTTTACTGTATATTACAGCTATCAAAAAGAATACAAAAATTAAAGCTCCTAAATATAGCAAACGTTTTTTTTTTGCAGACCATGGACTCTCAATCGCTTTCACATCTAACATCATAACAACGAACAACACCAGTACGGCGATGGCACCGGCGTAAACCAATAAAAAAAGTAAAGCCATAAACTCTAAACCTAATAAAAAAGAAATTGCAGAACCTAAAAAAAAAAGTAATACGAGATAAAGACCACTATATACAGGATTTTGTGTGCTCGTAACCTTAACTCCTAAAGTACCTCCAAGAGTTGTAATAAGAATAAAAATTATAGGATCGACCATAATACAATAAAGACTAGCAATGCTAAAACACGTGAGAATTGAAAACCGAATACGAAACAAATTCCAAATAAAAAGTTACTCCAGCCTAAGATTACTAAATAGTGGTATAAGTAACCTGAATGCCATAACCGGGCTTTATTCACTTGATCAGCAAGCACGTTTGATATACCAAAAGGGCCTAAACTTTCAATAAGTCCACGATCTATGGATTTGTAAGTAAAGTGGTAACCAAAGTCTAGTAAATTTTGGGTTATCACCTCATTATAAACCTTGTCAAATAGCCACTTACGATTTAAAAAAGTGTAGAGTTTACGACCTAAAAATGAGGTTTTCACAAGAAATAACTTATAATTATACCCTTTATATAAAAGAAAAGAGACCCCCCCCCCAATAACACTACAGCATAGAGGGAATATTTTTATATCAGTTGACATAAATTCAGCATCTATAATACTTAGATTAGTGGGCATGCAAAATAAGGCGTTTCCCCAAAAATCCGTACCTAAACCAATAAAAAGATCACGCCCTAAGTAACCAATAAACATACTTGGCAAAGCCAATATACCTAAAACCAAACCTATAGGCCAACCACCCTCCGAGGCGGAAAGTAATAATGACCTACTACCGTTAGGTTCTGCTAAAAAACATAAGGCTAAAAGACGTATAGAGTAAAAAGCAGTACAAAAAGCCGCTAAACTGCCTAACCAGTAAGCAAAGTGTGACGCATTAGAATAAGTTGCGTATCCAACTTCTAGTATAACATCTTTAGAATAAAATCCTGTTAAAAAAGGCATACCCATAAGAGCTAAGGAACCAATTACCATCATCGCATAAGTAAAAGGTAATAAACGACGCAACCCCCCCATTTTCCGCATATCTTGCTCATCCCCAACAGCATGAATTACAGAACCCGCCCCAAGAAAAAGAAGAGCTTTAAAAAAGGCGTGATTCCCTAAATGAAAAACTGCTACGGAATAATTAGAAAGACCACATGCAAAAACCATATAACCCAATTGACTACAGGTGGAGTAAGCAATGACGCGTTTTAAATCGTTTTGAACCAGCGCTGTCGTAGCTGCAAAAAAAGCTGTCATACCACCTACTATACTTATAACGGTAAGTGCCTTAGGGCAATATTCTAACAAAGGTGAGCAACGTGCAATTAAAAAAACACCAGCTGTAACCATTGTTGCCGCATGAATAAGAGCTGAGACAGGGGTAGGCCCTTCCATAGCATCGGGTAACCAAGTATGCAAACCTAACTGAGCAGATTTACCTACCGCACCTACAAACAATAAAATTCCTATAAGATTAAGAGCACCAAATTCAACATTAAAAAAAGTTAAACTAAACGAAGAAAGCTGAGGGGCTAAGGCAAAAACAGTAGCATAGTCAACCGCGCCAAAACAAATAAAAATACCAAAAATACCTAAAGCTAATCCAAAGTCACCCACTCTATTAACCAACATAGCTTTAATCGCCGCCTTATTTGCTTGAATACGGGTAAACCAAAAATTAATCAACAAATAAGAACAGAGACCAACCCCTTCCCAACCTACAAACATTTGAACAAAGTTATCTGCAGTTACCAATATCAACATAAAAAAGGTAAATAATGACAAATAACTCATAAAACGAGGCAAGTGAGGATCACTACCCATATACTCTGTGGAATATAAGTGTACAAGGGTTGAAATAAAAGTAACTACAATAAGCATAACGACAGTTAAACTGTCAAAGCAAAAAGCCCAATCAACATGGAAAGAATCAGACTCTAACCAAGGCATTAAATAAAGATAAGTAGAACTCCCTCCTAAACCTACCTCATAAAAAGCAAGGCCACTTAAAAAAAAACTAAGTCCAATACAAGATATAGTTACTAAACCAGCACCGCGGCCTCCAAGGAAACGCCCAAAAAATCCTGAAACAAGAGAACCAAGTAGGGGTAGAAAAACTATGTTTAAATACATCTTAGTCCTTTACGGGACTTGAACCCGTACCTTTGCCATGAATGACAATATCCTTTTAGTTATTAAACTAAGCATTAGACTAAAAGAACTTTTTCACTACTGCAAACTATAACCACAAATCAACCCATACCAAATTTGAAACTGTCGCATGCATTGCAGAGAAAAATAAATTAGGGTAAATTCCCATAAAAAGAGTACCTATCACAAGAGGTAAAAAAATCATAAATTCCCGAAGACTTAGATCAAGGCCAGCCATTTTAATATTACCATAAGCTATACGATTAAATAACCAAAGAGAATAACCACCCCCTAAGATCATAGAAGTTGCTGCAAAAAAACATGCCGTACTATTTGCCTCAAAAGCAGAAACTAAAAGTAAAAATTCACCAATAAAACTTGACGTCCCAGGTAAACCTAAATTAGCCATCGTGAAGAAAAGAAAAATAATTATAAAGATCGGCATGGTATGTGTAAGCCCCCCATAATATTTAACAACTCGACTGTGCCAACGATCGTAAAGTACTCCAATAATAAGAAAAAGTGCTGAAGATACAAAACCATGACTTAAGCTTTGTAAAATAGCAGCCTCAACCCCAATAACCGTCCCTGTAAACAAACCTATCATCACTAAATTCATATGAGCTACTGACGTGTAAGCAATTAAACGTTTTAAATCAGTCTGGCGTATGGCTGTAAGTGAGGTATACACCACACCTAACAAACTAAGACTAAAAATAAAAGGTGTAAAATAAACAGATGCTAATGGAAAAAGCCCTAAAGAGAAGCGTAAAAACCCATAAGATCCTAACTTTAATAATATACCAGCTAAAATAACTGAACCAGCTGTAGGGGCCTCGACATGAGCTTCAGGAAGCCAAATATGTACAGGTAGCATGGGAACTTTTGCGGCGAATGAAGCAAAAAAAGCAAGCCACAGCCACTTTTGGTCATAAGACGAGAAATTTATAACTGATAATGCCTCGTAGTTTGTACTACCAGCAAACAAATAGATATAAATGATACCTACCAGCATAAATAAAGAGCCTAAAAGGGTGTATAAAAAAAACATATAAGCCGCTCGTATCTTTCTTTCCCGTGAACCATAAATACCAATAACCAAAAACATTGGAATTAAGACAGCCTCAAAAAAGATATAAAAAAACAATAGATCTAAATTTGTAAAAACTAAAAGTAATACAAGTTCCATACATAAAAAACTAATCAAATAAGTTTTTACTTCTCCTTTATTAAAAGACCAAGAAGCCAATAAACAAAGAGGAAAAATCAATGTTGTTAAAATAATAAAAAAAAGAGAGATACCGTCAACACCTAGAATTAAATTGATATTAGCTATCGGTAGCCACAAACTATCAACAACAAATTGAAATTTAGGTGTCGAGTGATCAAAACCCAACCACAAAAATAATGAAGAGACGAAAACCGCCGATGTGATACCGAGAGCAAATTGCCGCATAATTAACTTTTGACTAGAAGGAATAAAAATTAAACCAAGAATTCCTAAAAGAAGAATAAGGAATATAAAGGTTAAGAGCATAATCTTTTACCAACCCAGGTTAAATAATCATCTTGATTAACTGCTTGGACTACAATAGGCATAAAACCGTGATTAACACCACACAGTTCACTACATTGGCCATAAAAAACACCTTCTCTTTTAATAAAAAGAAAAACTTGATTTAATCGACCGGGACACGCATCAACCTTTACTCCTAAACTCGGTACTGCCCAAGAGTGAAGTACATCTGCGGATGTTACAAGAACACGGATATGGGTGTTGGTCGGAACAACTAAACGATTATCCACCTCAAGAAGACGGAAAACCTTACCAGCTTTACCGGTACCTGAAACCTCAGGTATAACTAAGTCATCCTCCGCAATAAGATATGAGTCGAAATTAATACGTTGTCTTTCTACTATATCTTCCTCTAACTCTTTTTCTTTATGGTGCTCAATTAAACCGTGAATCATTTTTATTTGAGATTTTAAAGATTTATTTTTCTCACCTTCCTCATTGGTAATCGACAACAAGGCTTCATACAACATATTTTTAATCTCGTCCGCAGTGTTATTATCTACGGTTTCAATTAATTCTTTAAAAGTTTGTAATACTTCACTGCGCAAACCTATATGAGTATAATCAATCTTTCTATTCTCTAATTTAGACAGCATTTCTTTTATTTCTTCTTTTGATTTTTTATTTCCAGAATCACCATCTTCACCAGCCTCATCTGAGCCACTTAGACCATTATCACTTACTGAAGTACTATTTGTATCTACTACTGAAACCTCAGAAAATTGTCGGTTAAAGGGTTTGACGGCCTCTTGCATCGGCGTATCTAAACTTCTTGATACTCTAGCGGCAAACCATTTAACATTAGATAATTCTGCTTTGGCTTTTAACACTTCATAAGAAGATTTAGCTTGCAAACTTCCCGGCTCTAAAATGGTATCAATGGCAGAAGACGACATTAAAGCTTTTTCAATACAATTTGAAGTCGCTTCTAAGCTATCTTCTGTTGCTACTTGAAGAGCTATAAGACTATCCATAGATTTATTGCCACTGGTTCCAGAGACGGATGAAAGATAATTTATAGTTTTGTCTAAAATTTCACGTGCATGGCTAAGCATGTGCGAAGCTTCATTATAATCCGAAATAGCAGCATTTACATCCCCTTTAAGCGTTTTAACCCACGCATAATCTGCTGCAGATTCAATCATATCTGAAACCTTGTATCCAACTGTTTCGACAACGAGCGCTGGTTTAGTGGGGCCTGAGAGAACTGATGCTTTAATTAAATCGTTGTCTATCATGTTAATTATAACTTCCAACGAATCCGAACTTTTGATGTCTAGAGTAGAAATTACTTTATCACGAACAATATTACCTAAGCTTAATTGAAGATCTCCAATATATGCTTCAACCTCGGCTAACTTTTCGTTAGAATCTGGGACTTTGTTTAAATCGATTTTTAAAAATTCAATTAAAGCTTTACCTTTTTTTAGATCCGCTTCAATTAACTTAATAAAAGATTTAGTTAAAATTTGCTCGGCATCGGTTAATACTAGTTTATACTCCTCTACAGCAGCAAGGGAACCCTTTAATTGAGCCTTTACTGTGATAAGGTCTTCATTATGTATTTCCCATAAAAAATTGTCAAAATATTCATTAGACTTATCCGTAACTTTAGGCAACTCGTAAATAACTGGGGTATCATCCAATCTTTTTTCTGTATTATCAACATACCCTTTAACAACTTCTAATCTATCTATGGCATTATCTAAATCTGATTTGGCTACGTTTACCGAAGACACCGCCTTATCAAATTCTACTTTAACACTGGCATATTTATCAACTAAACTATCCAAAGCAGTATTAGGTGTAATAGAAGTAATACCTAACTCAATTCCTGTTGAGGGGGTTTTTGAAGTGTTGAAAAATTCTTCAGCGCCTGTTGAAACCGCCTCAGCTCTATTTGATACAGCTACAAACTTGTCAAACGCAAGTTGAGACCTCTCTAGGCGAAGATTAGCTCTATCTGATACTGCTTTATAGTTATTTAACTCATCTTTAGCATTTGTTAAAATATTCTTGCCTTTTTCGAATTCCTCTGCGACTGAGATTGTTTGGTTTTCTATAGCCATAAATTCCGATTCTGAGCTATCCGCTATAGAGTTGCACTTACTTACTTCTTCCAAGGTTAAACCTAATTGAAATCTGTCTAAAATTGCATTAGCACTTTTTAACTCCTCGTGAGCAAGCATAAACTTAAGTTCATAACTATCTAAAACTTTTTTTGATTCTGAATTTAATTTTTCAGTCCAACCGTCGTAACCATCTTTAAGCAATACTTTACTGCGTATTATAGACGGGTCTTGTGAAGCCCATTCAGCATCGGCTTGAAAATACTCTGCGGTTAATGCATTAACCTGTGACGCAAGTAAATCAATTTTTGCCCACTTTGCGCTGGCTTTAGCATTGCTTAATTCAACCTTTGCATTTTCTAATTCATTATTAGAAAATTTAAATTCTACGTTAGCAGTGTCTAATTCAAACTCACTGATATAACCTTCCCTTTCAGATCGAGTTAATCTCAATTGATGTGAAATTAGTTGGGTATCAATTAAATTATTTTCAGCAATTTCAGCTTCTACTAGAGCTTTGTCAAGTCGTATTCTACCTTCGTCTAAATTGGCCATCATTTCCTCTATCGGTATTTTTATTTCACCACGGGCAAGAGCTCTAAGACACACACACTCCGCTTCAAAAACTTGTGTTAAAGCTCTACTTAATTCTGTCTCGGCTCCATCATAAAAATCTTCAGCTGATTTAAGCTCCAACCACTTATAACTTGACTCGTCAACTTTATTTAATTCCGCGACAATAGAACCGGTATTATGGTCTAAACCACCAGAACTTCCATCACCTTCAGGTGAGTTACCTTTACCTGGTTTAATTTCGTCTAAAGACTGGAATAAATCCATGGTTTTTGCTGTAAGATCAGTTTCATCTACAATCCTTATATATTGCTTAAAAATTTTTAAAGCTTTAATAACTAAATCTTGCTGTTCTTTAATGAGTGAGCCTTTTGACAATTGTCCTTTGACCTCAGCGAGAATAGATACCATTTCCCCTGTTAAGTGTGACTCTAAAGGACCATAAAATTCTTTGCGGCCTTCATTACTTAAAATATTTATAACAAGCCACTCTAAACGACGGGATAGCATTTCAGTAGCACCTTGGGGGACATCTTCCATACCCTTTTCAAATGACCCTAAAAACTCCTTAATTATGCCTATTTGGGTTTGTTTTTCACCCTTAGCTACTTCTACGCGACTATACTCTATTAAATCCGCCATATCCTTTAAGGCTTTATAACTGACTTCAACCTGATTTAAATTATCTTTTTTAATAACTGGCGATACCTCAAAATCAGAACACTCGTATGACCAGTACCACTGGTGACCAACAACTTTTATTGTAAGACTAGGATCTATAACCTCGTCCATAGCATATAACAAATTATATGAAGGTACACTAATAACCATCAATATCCCTGCCGGGATAATTGTCCAAACAACTTCAAGTAATGTTGAGTGATTAAAGCCTACTGCGTCTTTATGATCTACCTCGTTAAATAGCGTTAAAGATTTATACAGCAACCAACCTACAAGACAAGCAATAAAGAGCATAAAAGTCATCAACAAACCATTAAAAAAAATTATACCTTCCATTATTGGGGTTGCAGGATCTTGGAAACCCACTTGCCATGGATGCGACGCGTCCATACTCCCGGTGGAACAGTAATACAAGGAAAAAAAAACAATTGAAGTTATTCTAATGATATTTTTATGTGAAAATTTCATAATATGAGCACAATTTTAAAAGCCAAAATTTAATTGCAAACACCTTTTTATCTTACTTTTGTCGACCGCATACTCAAGACCCGAACTGCAAGAGTTTTTTCTAACCAACCCACAAATAATCCACCAAAAACAAAAAAAGCAAAATAACCTATCGAAACTACAGCTCCAACCACTTTAAAATAATCGTCTACTGGTGTGGTACCTGACCAAGCTAATAGGCAAAAATCAGCAACAAAAAGCCAAAAAACTACAGCATAAACTGGACGAAAATTACCACTGCGTAATATTGATGTGTTCAGTAAAGGGTATATAAAAATTATAGCTATAGCTCCTCCCATAGTAAGAATACCCCCTACCTTATTTGGGATTACGCGTAAAATAGCATAGAAGGGTAAAAAATACCATTCAGGAACAATATGAGCTGGAGTACCATAAGGGTCCGCTTCTAAATAATTATCGGGGTCCCCTAAACTGTTGGGAAAGTAAAATATAACAACAGATAACAGTGACAATAGTACAAAAAAAGCAACTAGATCTTTTACATAAATATAAGGATAAAAATTAATATTCGCTGTCTTAGTTTTTATTCCTAAAGGGTTATTAGAACCATCTTTATGTAAAAGACCTAAATGAACAAATACTAAACCAGCAATAATAAAAGGCAATAAATAATGTAAACTGAAAAAACGATTTAAAGTCGGATTACCCACTGTAAAGCCCCCCCATAACCACATAACAACCTCCTTACCTATAAAAGGAAAAATAGAAAATAAACTTGTAATAACAGTAGCACCCCAAAAACTCATTTGACCCCAGGGCAAGACGTAGCCAATAAAAGCTGTTGCCATCATTAAAACATAAATAACTCCCCCAGACCACCATAATTGTTGGCGGGGCTCCATATACGAGCCGTAATACAGACCTCTAAAGATATGAGCGTAGACAACAATAAAGAAAAAAGAAGCCCCGTTAGCATGCATATAACGAATTAACCAACCACTCTTTACATCACGCATAATATGCTCAACGCTTGAAAAAGCATAATGAGTTTCCCCTGCATAATGCATAGCTAAAAAAGCCCCACTAAGAATTTGAATAACTAAACAAAACCCTGCAGTTGAACCAAAACTCCAATTATAATTTAAGTTCATAGCCGTTGGATAATCAATAATATGAGAATCTACCCAACTAAGTATAGCATTTACGTTAAATCTCGACATCAACTAATTAAATTATTTTGTGACCAAGGAACATGGAAATTAAATGAACGAAACTCTTGACTTAACTCTATAGCTTCGCAAACAACAACCCTTTGATCTTCATCATAACGTAACTCAAAATATCCACTGAGAGGGAAATCTTTTCGTAACGGATGTCCTTCAAAGCCATAATCTGTTAAAATTCTACGTAAATCTGGGTGATTAGAAAAAAAAACTCCAAACAAATCCCAAATTTCACGTTCCCACCAATTCGCTGATGGAAAAATATCTACTACTGAAGGTAGGGGGGTTATTTCATCTGTATGAGTTTTAATTCTAAGCCGGCAATTAGACCTTATATTTAAAAGATCATAGACTATTTCGAAACGTTCTTCTCTTTCTGGATAATCCACACCTGAGATAGACGTAAGCATTTGAAAATTACCATTACTATGATGATGTAAAAAAGTTAATGTAGCCAACAAATATTTTTTGGATACGCTAATAACAATCTCATGCCCAAACACCTGAAAGGTTTGAACAGGTACAAGTCTCGTAAGACTTGTGGCGTACACAATTAAGGAACTAAACATTGTAATTAAAATTATTGGAAATGACCCTCACCTTGATGTAATTGCTTTTAACTATATTAAAATTATTATAACAATTAATCCTTTACGGGAATTGAACCCGTGTTTTCGCCGTGAAAAGGCAACGTCCTAACCATTAGACGAAAAGGACTTGTTTAAACCACATTACCAAAATTAAACTGTATATTTATAAAACAACACTTTGGGCCTGGATCGAATTGAACGATCGACTTTACGCTTATCAGGCGTACACTCTACCACTGAGTTACAAGCCCTGACACAACCACCTTAACACATGAAATAACTTTAACTTAACTACTTGATTTTTTCACAACACTTCAACCTGTCATTAATATTTATTTATTACCCAGTGCTGAAGATTTACGAGGCAACACCGGAAAAGCAAGACCTCTACCTTTTACCCAAGGGTTAGACTCTTCAACAGAGCCTCTTGTAAGAGTAATATAAACAACAAAGAAAAAGAATAATGACGCAATAGACGATAAAATTGACCCAAAAGAAGCTAACCCATTCCACCCCGCATAAGAATCCGGATAATCTGGTATACGTCGTGGCATCCCTGCAAGACCTAAAAAATGCATTGGAAAAAAAGTTAAGTTAACCCCTAAAAACATAAGCCAAAAATGAATTTGACCTAAAATTTCCGGGTAAGCTAATCCTGTCATTTTACCTATCCAAAAATAAAAAGCTGCAAACATTGTAAAAGCTGCCCCCATACTTAATACATAATGAAAATGGGCAACCACATAGTACGTATCATGTAAGGCAATATCGACCCCTGAGTTCGCTAAAACAACACCAGTTAACCCTCCAATAGTGAAAAGGAAAAGAAAACCTATAGAAAACAACATAGGGGTTTTTAAACGAATAGAACCTCCCCATAAAGTTGCAATCCAACTAAAGATTTTAATACCTGTCGGTACAGCAATAATCATAGTGGCCGCTGTAAAATAAGCTCTTGTGTCAATATCCAAACCTACTGTAAACATGTGATGAGCCCACACGATAAAACCAAGGATACCTATGGAAAGCATCGCATAAACCATACCTAAATACCCAAATACAGGTTTTCTAGCAAAAGTAGACAAAATATGGCTAACAATACCAAACCCTGGTAAAATTAAAATATAAACTTCAGGATGACCAAAAAACCAAAATAAATGCTGGTATAACACTGGGTCACCACCACCGGCTGGGTCAAAAAATGTAGTATTGAAATTACGATCTGTTAATAACATCGTAATACCACCCGCTAAAACGGGAAGTGACAATAGTAACAAAAACGCTGTAATTAAGACAGACCATACAAAAAGAGGCAATCTATCCATTGTCATACCGGGTGCTCTCATATTAAAAATTGTTGTGATAAAATTTATTGCACCTAAAATAGAAGCGGCACCTGATAAATGAAGACTAAATATCGCTAAATCAACGGAGGGGCCTGAGTGAGCTTGAATACCACTAAGCGGTGGGTACACCGTCCAACCTGTACCAGCTCCAGATTCTACTAAAGAAGAGGCTAAAAGTAAAATCAAAGATGGTGGTAGTAACCAAAAACTGATATTATTCATACGTGGAAAAGCCATATCAGGAGCACCAATCATTAAAGGTACAAACCAATTACCAAACCCACCAATAAGAATCGGCATAACCATAAAAAAAATCATTAAAAAAGCATGCGCGGTTACAATAACATTATACAATTGATGATTACCTCCCAAAAATTGGTTACCGGGGCTAGCCAATTGCAAACGAATAAGAACAGACATCGCTGTACCAAGAACACCTGAGAAACCACCAAAAATTAAATATAATGTACCAATATCTTTGTGATTAGTTGAGAATAACCACCTAGAAGAGAAACCGCTCAATGACGAGCTAATAACCGATGGAGACCATAATTGCGATAAAGGTTTAGAATATGTAGTGAAAGACATTAGCTAATTATTAAAACATAAGACCTAGACCTACCTTGTATGTCAAAAGATAAAAGATATTAGGGCTAAGCATAAAAAAAATAATAGTTAAACCGCTTAAAACTAAAACCAGTGACGCACCTTTTGACAAAGATGCAAAAAAAAACCAATTTTTATTCTTCCCAAAATAGAAAATTTTTATTAAACGTATATAATAAAATGCCGAAATAACACTAGTTATAACAACAAAAATAGATACAATATAAAACGATGAATCTATTAAACTTACGAAAATATTTAATTTAGCAAAAAAACCACCAAAGGGGGGTATTCCAGCAAGAGAGAAAATCATTAATGCTACCCCAAACCCCATAAGTGGATTTGATCGAACTAAACCTATAGAATCTGAGAACGTTAAAAGAGTACTGCCTGAGGTTGAAGATAAATCAAGATGCAAAATATAAACCCATAAAAAAGCTGCGGTAAGCATATAGATAGAAAGATAAAACAAAACTGCTTGTATCCCCTCTATATTTCCACTAGCCAACCCAAGACATAAAAACCCTACATGACCTACACTACTGAAGGCAAGAAGACGCTTTATTTTTATCTCCCCTAAACCACATATACACCCAATAAAAAGACTTAGAAGACCACAAATACAAAAAAAGTTTTCCCAGAGGCTAGGAAAGAATGACCAAAAACTTGTAAAAGATAAACGCAGTATTACTACGAAAAAGGCAAATTTAGGTATAACAGCAAAAATAAACCCTACTAAAGTAGGAGCCCCTTCATATACATCCGCTATCCACATATGGTAAGGAGCCGCACCTATCTTGAATAACAAGGCAGAAACAACGCATACAAGACCTAAATATATGAAGGGGGAAGACGACGTTAAATTTTCCGTCAACAAAGTCAAAGCGCCTAAATTAGTTGTCCCCATAGCAAAGTAAATTAAAGACGCCCCAAATAGAAAAAATATAGAGGCGACCGAGCCTAAAATAAAATACTTTAAACCAGCCTCCGCAGAAAAATATGAATTCTTTTTCCATGCCGCTAATACATAAAAAATAAGCGACAAAAACTCCATACTTAAATAAATGGAAAGAAGATCATATGAGGAAATCAACAAACATAAACTTAAACCAATACCAATAATAAAAACAAAAAATTCATACGCCCTAAAGCGAGCTGAAAACATATAAGATTCGCTTACAGCGACACAAAAAAGAAGGCCTAAAAGAACTATTAACTTAGACCAAGTCCCTATATTGTCGGTAACAAAAATAGCATTCCATAAGGTTTGTGACTCAACAGGATTATTAAGAACTAAAAGCAAACTTAAAAACAAAATTATTGATGTTAACCGAACCATACCTGGGGTAAGGTAAGTATAAAGAGAAGCAGCAGATACCCCCAAAAAACTCCCGTGTAACAAAACAACTAATATGGAAAGTGCAAGAAACAGCTCAGGCAAAAAAGCCGCGGCGTCATTTTGGAATATTAAAGCGAATTTCATGCGTTACATTTTATAGGATTCGAACCTACGACCCACGATTTAGAAGACCGATGCTCTATCCACTGAGCTAAAAATGCTTAAAGAGAGATCTTTTTTTAAATAATTATCTGCGCTCTATACCTTTTCTTTTAAAATAAATTTAAATTTGATAACAAAAAAAGCTAATCTTAGGTAAAATAGCTTATTTTTTAATGAAGAACAATTGCGTCATTTATATAAATACAACTTAAGATAGTAAAAACATAAGCTTGAATCAAAGCAACCGCTAACTCAAGCCCAAAAAGAATTACTAACACCGCTAACGGTACTATATGAGCAACTAATAATAATCCTCCGCTACCCATCATCGCCCATGCGAATCCCGCGATTACTTTTAGTAAGGTGTGACCTGCCATCATATTAGCAAAAAGACGAACGGCCAAACTAAGGGGTTTAAACACATACGAAACTATTTCTATAGGAACTAGTAAAAAAGCTAAAACCATAGAAGTTCCTCCGGGTAAAAATAAACTTAACATATGAAATCCATGCTTTGAAGCACAAATAATCATTACACCGATAAACACCGTTAGAGCTAAAACCATGGTTTGGATAAGATGACTAGTTATAGTAAAAGAGTATGGTACAAGTCCTGATACATTTGATATTAAAATAAAACTAAAAATTACAAATAAAAAGGGAAAATATTTTTGGCCTTGCTCACCAACACTATCCCATACAAGACCAGCAGTACTCAAATAAAGACTTTCTAAAACTAATTGCCACCTTGTTGGAAAACAACCTAAACCATAAGCTGATAGACAATAATAAACAAAACAAAAAAAGGCTAAACCAACGCATGTTGTTATCATTGCGTTAGTTATTGAAAAATCAAATAAACCAACACCGAAACTTAAAAGAGGAAGTATTTGAAATTGTTCTAATGGACTGTAAAACATGTATAGATAAAAAATATTATAGACTAAAGAGTTAGTTATCTAACTTTGAAAACGTATAAAAAAGTTTATTTTGCGTACTTTGTGCTATTAAATTATAAAGATTCCAGAAACGACATTAAATTATCACAATCTGACTAAACAAAAAACTTCTATCAATTCTTCCAAAACATCTTTGAACTATTTATAACCAAAAATTCCCGAATTTAGAGAGGTTTCTATAGGTCTTAATCACGTTATTATAAATAACATTAATTTTTTTTTTTAATGAAAAATTTACCAATATTTTAAATAGTTTGGTATTAACTTTACCATGAATACAAACAAAAATTACACTCTAAAGTTAGTTTTATACAATAAGGACCGTCCTGAAAAGAAAGCACGAGATTATATTTAAATAAGTATTTATAGATAATCAAATTTATATTATATAAAAGTAAAAACTTACTAATGCTTGATAAATCTTTGTATGAATACAAAGTCTACAGATAGCAAAAAAAGCTCAAAAAAAAAATAATCATTATTTTTTTATTTAATCCTGGTACCCAGATATAACCGAAAACGCTAGTTTTTACTGTATTCTTATTGCAATTTAAGAACCCTCTTTCGCTTGCCTTTAAAAGGACATGATAAGTTATTTTAAGAGGGATATTCTAACTTTATAAATACCCTTTTTGACGAAGTTGATAAAACCTTATTTGACTTACAAAGCCTTCGCCTAAATAAATTTTATTAAAATCACGCTTAAAAAGCTTCGAAAAACCTCCAATAGTAATTTTAGACAGATTTTTATAAGTGACTTTTATATCATCGCTATGGCTATAAATACCTATGTAATTTCTTCTCTTATTAAAACTAAATAAAGCCCGCGAAGACTCCAATAAATAAATAAAATCGCCATTATAATTATAATCTTCTTTACCCTCTTTTATCAATGACAGAGAAGCTACCTTAAACAACTTACAAATAGGCGTAGAAAAAATGTAAAAACACCAGCTGTGTTTAGATACAAAAAAGGGATAGGATTTTGTAAAAACCGTTAATTCTTGATTAAAGGTAAGATATTTATAGGCTACAGAAGTTTTCGATAAATACAATAGAATAAAGCTAAAAACCTGAGAAGGTGCCTTTTTAGGGTTACTAATTTCACAATAGGCCCAGCTATACACGCTGGACTCTAAAAAAAAAGCTGGTTTTATAACCCCCGGAATCTTTTTAATACCACTAAAAGATTTGTAGATTCTATAATTAAATTTTATTAAAAAAAAAAAAAAGCTTTCTTCCAATATAGGTATATCTAGTTTATATCTATCGAAATAAAAAATTTTAATCGTCTTTTTATAAGTGGGAAACCCTAGAAGATAAGATTTATTTTTATCATTTTCTATAAAATATAAAATTGCCACTGAATTGGACAAAGATTTTAAATTTAACTTAGAAATAATAAGCTTTTTATAGAGAAATTTAACACGGTAGTTTAAATACTCTCTAAAAGATTTAAGTGCTATTTCATTGATACATGCACAAAGGCATAGTAATAAATCTTGTTCGAAAAAAGTTTGAATATGTCGTTGGAAATATTCTTCTACGAAAGTTTCCACTTCTTTATAAGAATCCCCAATAAAAAAAAAGCGATTCTTTTGAAAAAACAATAAAAAGTGAGGGTTAATATACTTAAAAACCCCTGACTCCAGAAATTTCAAAAATTTTGGACTGCTATGAAGAGTTAATAATAACAGATCACTAAAGTTTTCTAATATATATCTTTGAGTACATCCAAAAAAATATTGGGAAAGATAAATTTCACAATATTTAATATTATCATACTCGCTGAAATTTTCTGACCAAAAGTTAAGCTGAGAATATCTTTTAAAGGCAGGACTTATGGCATAAAAATCGGCTAAATCAGTTTCACTGTATCTCTTAGCCTTTTCCATGAAATAAAACTAGGCTATTACGTTAAATCCCCACCAATAGATTGTAAGAAAGAGAAATAGCCACACAACATCAACGAAGTGCCAATACCACGCAGCAGCCTCAAAACCAAAATGATGTTGGCGACTAAAATGGTCCCAATACAATCTTACGGTACAAATAGCTAAAAAAATTGTTCCAATAATAACATGGAATCCATGAAATCCTGTGGCCATATAAAACACAGAACCATATACCCCATCTGACATACCGAAGGGAGCATGCATATACTCAATACCTTGCATACCTGTAAAAGCAATTGCAAACGCTAGTGTAACCCCTAAACCTTGCAAAGCTTCTTTTTTTAAACCAGCCACAATAGCATGATGAGCCCATGTGACACTTGCACCTGAAGAAAGTAAAAGAATGGTATTTAAAAACGGTAATCCCCATGGGCTAATGGCTTCTATACCTGCAGGGGGCCAAACACCCCCGATATTAAAGACCGGGGAAATTGAAGAAGTAAAAAAGGCCCAAAAGAAGGCAAAAAAAAACATGATCTCAGAAACAATAAAAAGTATCATACCCATTCGCAATCCTTGCTGGACTGCTGAAGTATGTTGACCCTCGAATAATCCTTCACGGATAACATCTCTCCACCAAGTAAACATAACATATAAAATAGTAAAAACCCCTAAACAAAGTAATTCTCCCCCACCTTTATAGTTATGCATAAATAGCACTCCACCAAAAGTTAAACTTAAGCCACCCAAAGCAGCCACTAAAGGCCAGGGGCTAGGGTCAACTAAATGAAATGGATGCCGTTGAACCATTTTGTCTTTATCTTTCATTAAATTGAACAAGAAGGAGGTAGGATTCGAACCTACGATGGAAGAACCAACAGATTTACAATCTGCCACTATTAGCCACTCAGTCACTCCTTCAACATTAAATTTTACCTAGATATTTTAGGTTTTGTACGAAATTTTTTACGACGAACCTTAACTGGACGACAACCATTATGTGGGTAGCGTGTTCCTAAATGTAAAAAGGTAATTTTAACTCCCTTTTTATTAAGACCTCTGACCACTCCTCTACGGCCCTTGTTTATACCAGAGCCAAGATAAATTATAAATTCTTTGTAGCCTAAGTCCATAGCTTTATCACAAAATAAATTACCTAACAGCAAACCACGAGTATAAAGGTTTTCCCGCTCATTATATTCATTTTCATATACGGGGACCCGTAGTGAGCAACTAGTTTTTACTTTTTTTTCGTCCATATCCATCAAAGTACAAAAAACATTTCTTTTTGTTGACTTAATAATAATCACCCCTTTTTTTCTTTTTTTTAAGCCCTGGCCCTCGGTACCTAAGACTTCTTCTTTTACTAGATTAACTACCGATGTTTTAACAGAATTTAATAACAAATTTGTGGGATCTATTTTAACTGACATTGAGCTTTAATGGTGGCCTTTTTTTTGAATTAGTATGAGTACGTTGACCCCGAACAGGCAAACCTTTGCGATGTCGTAAACCACGATATGTTGAAAGCACACATAAACGGCGAATCTTATCATTTTTAAAGCGACGAAGATCAGCTCCTAAGGGTAGAGGGGTAGCCTCAGCTAAATTCTCCAAATTTTTTCCTTTAGAAAAAGTAACGTGACTGCCACGTGAATCTGAACCAAACCCAGCTTTTTTGCATAAAATTTTAGATTGAGACAAACCTATACCATAAATATTGGACACAGACTGCACCAAAACTTTGTCTTCTGGAATAGAGGTACCGATAATAAAAGGCATAACTAGTTATTTAATATATTATATGAAACAAAACAAACAAATTTTTATTACCCCCTCTCTTAAATCACAAAAATGGGCATGGAACCATTCAACTGGGCGTAACAACAAAGGGCATATAACCGCCTGGCACCGTGGGGGAGGACATTCTAGACTGCATAGAAATATTGACCTTAAACGTAAATCTACGCAAGGAATAGTTGTAGGCTTAGAATACGACCCTAATAGATCTGCCTTTTTGGCACGAATTTTTAATCCAGATACAAAAGAACATAATTATATAATAGCACCTAATAAAATAAAAAAGGGAGACGTAATAAGATCAAATTCGGCACGTAGTGGTTTTCAAAATGGACATAGTAAAACATTGCAAAATATACTAACTGGAAGTTTAATTTATAACTTAAGCTTATCGCCAGGTAAAGACGGGAAAATTTTAAGGGCTCCTGGAGCATTTGGTCGAATTTTAAAAAGAACTAAAACTTTAGCTAAAATTAGACTTAAATCGGGACAGTACCGTTGGTTCGATATAAAAACAATAGCAACTAATGGTATAGTTAGTAACGCAGATTCACGCTTTGAGAACCTAAGAAAAGCTGGGCAATCGCGATGGTTAGGACGGAGGCCTACTGTTCGTGGAGTAGCAATGAACCCAATAGATCACCCCCATGGAGGTGGTGAGGGGAAAACTTCAGGTGGACGATCATCCTCAACCCCGTGGGGAAAACCAACAAAAGGACCCTCTACAGCTAACCATAGAACGCAACCAAAACCTAATGTCAAGATCTAATTGGAAAACGCCATTTATAGACAAAAGTCTTTTAAAAAGGTTAACCCCTCAACATGAAAAAAAACCCACGTGGTCTAGACGCTCTACTATTTACCCAGCTGCTGTTGGTTTAAAATTACAAATATATAACGGTAAAGATATGATTTCCCGCAAAATTAAACCCGAAATGGTTGGACACAAATTAGGGGAGTTTGTCACAACACGAAAAAATTTCGTAGCAAAGAAAAAAAAAGTTAATAACAACAACAAAAAAATAAATGGCACAAAAAGCTCATCCAACTATTTTAAGACCAGGGAATAACCTTTATCAGGGGTGTACACACTGGGACGAACCACGATTTTATTTTATTTTATCCTCCATCCAAAAACTGATAGAATCATGCTGTTTAGGAACAACACATTACCTTGACAAAATACAAGTTAATCGTCACCTCGGATTAACTCTGATAGAGATTAATCTTATACACTTGCACTTTCGCTCAAAACGACGTTTAAAATCTAGACGTTATAAAGAAAACCAAGTTATAAGTAAAAAACAATCTTGGACCGTAGTAGCGTGTAGGTTACAAAGTGCTATAGAGTTAATACAGAAATTTACGGGGACAAAAAAAGTAACCTTACGCGTTAATAGGTTAAAAACCTATACTAGGTCTGTACCCAAACCAGCACGAAGACAAATGGCGTATTTCACGAAAAGCTTTAACCATACCAGATACGACTATGCCCGATATGGTATGCAACTAATGTACTTACTTATAAAAAATAAAGCAAGCGCTGCTAGCCTAACTAGATTTTTAAAACAAAATATATGCTCTAGACAAAGAAGAAAAAGACATTATCAATTTTTAGCTTATATTAAACAAGGATTTCAGGCGTTACAAGAATACAAAAAAATACAGGGTTTAAAAATACAAATAAAGGGGAGATTTACTCACAAAGCAAAAGGAAGAAGCAGGGTCTGGAAATATCAAATGGGACAAATGCCTATTAGTCAGCTAAACAAGCCTATACAAGCTGAATACGCACAGACACAAACCGGGTATGGCAGCGTTGGATTAAAAATTTGGATATGTAACTGGGAAAAAAATACGATTAACTCTAATGCAACCTAAAAAAACAAAGTACCGTAAGTATTTTAAACCTAGGGGTTTACCTAATACCTCGACTAAAACTCATAAATTAGCAGAACAAACTTGCTTTGCTGTAACCACCTTAGAATCTGGTTATTTAAATGGTCGACAAATTGAAGCGGCTCGGCAAAATATTAGACGAAAAGTTAAAAGAGAAGGCAAACTTGAAATTTTTGTTTTTCCTGATATTGCTATAAGCCGTAAAGCCTCCGCGGCTCGTATGGGAAAAGGTAAGGGTAAAGTGGACCATTGGGTCGCTTCTATATCCGCGGGGCAGACTTTGTTTCTGCTTTATGGTATCGATGCCGAACAAGGTATCCCAGCCTTAAACTCAGGAGCTAATAAGCTCCCATTAAAAGTTAAAATTTATCAACTATAAGCTATGTTCACACCCCGAAAAAGACATCTCCGAAAAAAAAGAGTTTTTTTGCCCAAACAAAGCACTTTTGCTCTGTTTAACGGTAGTAATTTAAAAACCTCTCAAATATCTAAAATACGACTATTATTGCGAAATGCAAAATTATACTCTGTACCACTATATCTTACCCCCCCTAAGCTAGGGGTGGGGTGCCCGCTTATTATGATAATTTATAAAACGTTAGAAGATTTACAAATAAATGTTCCTGAAATAGCCCTACAACTGGATTGTCTTGGTGTATCTATAGACAAAAAATGGTATTCTATTAACTTTTTAGAAAAAAGCAATACTATAGCTCTAAATAAAAAAACACTGAGTCTTTTATTAGTTAAATATAGTACTAAAAATAAAGAAGAACGACAAGTATAGAATTAAAAATAAAAGCGAAAAAAGGGATTTGAACCCTCAGCTTTAAGCTTGGCAAGCTTACACTCTACCAATTGAGTTACTTTCGCTTTTCCTATTTACCGCCAGAAAAAAAGCAAATCTGCAAACTATGCCCTAAAGCATTAGTTTCAGCCCTGTTTTTTGTCGTGAAGTGGAATTGACATTGAAGAGAACCTACCTCTTCAAAATAAGGAAACAATGGTACCAACTCTTCAAAAGAAAAAATATCTTTTAAAACAAAACAATATATATTATTGTGGGCTGGTGCTACCAAGCCCTCAAATTGACGTACACGTGGCAATACATGAAATAATAATTTATAAAAAAAGACGTGCATCTGTGCTTTCCTTAGGGTTACTTTACCCCCCACACCTTCCCTGGAACCATTATTTTTTTGCTGAATCAAATAAGGCTTTTGGCTTCCAATAAGATTTAAAGCCCCAAGACATGCAACGACATAATTTTCATCAGAGCTTTCCCCCCCTAAACAAATCAATACTTTTTTCGGGGCAGATAACAAAGAGACTGTGGAGACATTTTCACTAAGAATTAAATCCTGTTGAACTATCTCAGAATAATGTTTTTCAAAAGGATTCATAGTAACAGTTATATAATTTTTTTAGCCATTGCGGCTAATTTTGCCCATTTCAACCCTCTTAACCTACTTGGTAATATAGCAGATATTCTGCTGCCAATAGGTTTTTGTTGTTGTGTTATAAGAGCTACTGAATTAGATGAAAAAGATACGCCTAACCCAGCTTTGTTGCGAAAAAGCCTGCGAGTTTGTACAATTACACCGTGGTGTACTTCCGACTTATTCATTTTTAGTCTAACCCTTCTACCGTAACGGGGGCGAAGACTCTGAACTGCTACAATAACAACGTCTCCTATATTAGCATGTGCCTTACCTCCCTTTTTTTTTACTTTAATGCATTTAACCAGTTTTGCTCCTGAATTATCTACAACTTTAAGAAGACTTTGGGTTCTAATCATATTTACTACTTCCAGCCGGATTCGAACCAGCACGTCCAAAGACAAAAGATTTTGAATCTGCCGTGTCTACCAGTTTCACCATGGAAGCTCTTTATTAAGACTTCAATAATGAAGCTTGATCAATGCGTATACTACCTCTAACTCGAAAATAAACTAAAATAATAGCTAATCCTATAGAAGACTCACAAGCAGCAATTATAAGAATAAAAATAGCAAAAATTTGGCCCATTAAATCCCCTAAACACACGGAAAAAACAATAAAGTTTAAGCTTACTGAAAGAAGAGCAAGTTCTAAAGACATAAGAACAACAACAATATTTGTTCTATTTAAAATAACACCCCCGACCCCTATAACAAATAATAAAGCAGCGACAAAAAAAAAATGAATAAAGTCCATAATCAATTTTTGAAAATTAAAATATCAATAACGAACACCAAAATGAACTCTACGCTTATTGGACACAGCTAATTTATTCAGACTATATCTTTTACCAACAACCTCTCCTTTATTTTGAGACGCTTTAACTAATTCCTTACTTAAATTTTCCCACAATGGTGAGGCTATAGAACGGTCTCTACTCGCTTTTAATAATGATCTCATACCAAGATTAAGACCGCAGACAGGTGAAATTACACGCGGCAAATAGACATTAAATGACTGCTTACTACGTCGAGTTTTTGGTTTTGGTTTAAGACGAACACCTATATCTTGTCTAACTGCAAGGATACCTAAATAAAAAATATGTATGGCCCGTCCAGGGTAATCTTTATCCAGGGATTGTAGAGCTTTATTTAAAACATTTTCTGCTTTCGAGCGTTTTCCGTCACGCATCAAAAGATTAATCATTTTTTTTACTAAAGGGTCACTTTTAATGCCTAAAAATTTAATAGATTTATTTTTTTTTTGTGAAACACTCATAATATTTATGTTAAAAATCTAAAGTTTTTTATTGTTTCTATACCCTGATCAACATCCTTTGTCCAATTTTTTTGTACCATATTTAGAACGCGAGGTCTTACGACCAGGCAATCCTTCTAAATCCAACTTATTGCGAATTAAACGGTATTTAACACCAGGAAGATCTGGTATTCTACCACCTCGTACCAAAACCTGCGAGTGTTCCTGTAACCTGTGGACTTGACCTGGTATATAAGCTGTTAATTTAATCTTGTTAGACAAACGAACTTTAACAACCTTGCGCCTAGCCGAATTAGGTTTTTTAGGGGAACAAACAAATACTTTCAGACAAACCCCTCTTTTTTGCGGGCATCCACGAAGACCTACACTTTTCACTTTTGTTCGCTTTTTACCTTGGGCTTTGTTAAACCATTGATTAATATTTGGGCGTGACATTGCCAAGGAGGGGAGTTGAACCCCTATCCCGCTAAGGACTGGAACCTAAACCCAGCGTGTATACCAATTCCACCACCTTGGCTTTTGGAGTCGAAGGACTCGAACCTCCGGTCCCCGTACCAAAAACGGGCGCCTTACCAACTTGGCTAGACTCCATCAAAAACAAGAATCCTCGGTTTGGCAGGGATTGAACCTACATTGTTAGCTTCATGAGAACTATGTTTTGCCAATTAAACTACAAACCGCGGTACTTTACCATATTTTAAATTTGATCTTATTAACATATATAAACAAATTTACTTATTTTTTTTATATGTTTTGATTTTATTTTTTACTACCTTAACAAGCTGAGGTAAATCAGCAAAAAAAAGAAGACCGATAAAAAATAAAAACAAAAGCTGTAAGATACTTATTCGCATACTAATCAGGACTTAAAAATTTTAACTCGGGTAAAACAACAGAAAGAGAGGGACTTGAACCCCCAACCCTTGGCTTTGGAGACCAAAGTTCTACCAATTGAACTATCTTTCCTTGACTCTTCTTTTTATGAACAGACTTAAAATCTCAATATATTATTTGCAAGAACTTAACTACCGTTTAACTTACGCAATTTTAGGAACGTTTTTTCTTTTCGGTACAACATACACCTATAAACAAGGTTTAATTTTTATATTTTTACCCAAGGGATTATCACACTTTGTTAGCACAGGATTAACTGAAATATTTTTTACTTACCTCCAGCTTTGCACTATTTTTAGCTTGAGTTTTGGGTTTGGTATAGGACTAACACAACTATATCTTTTCTTACGGCCCGGCTTATACACTTTTGAAGCAAAAACAATTTTTAATATTTTAATTACAGCGATTCTTTTTTATACCTGCCTTTATGTTTATTTATTTCCGATAATTACTAAAGTATTGTGGGAGCTTTTTTCAACATATTCCCAAAACTTCACAGCAATAGATTTAACTTTTGAGCCAAGGCTACAAGATTATTTATCTCATTTACAACAATTAAATAAAGCTTTAACTTTAAGTTTTCCCTGCTTAATTGTATTGAATATTGTGCAAATATATACCAACAGACAAACGTGGGTAAAATACCGTGGTATAGCGTACATAACAGCTTTTTCTATAGCCGCTTTTATAACCCCACCTGATATTTTAAGCCAAACCTTAATAGGATTGCCTTTAATTCTATTTTATGAGATACAATTAAAAGTTTGGGCTTTATACGAGGGTTATAAAGAACAATTATTAATTAGGCAACCAATCAAATCCCATCAGTATTCCTACGGAGACAAAAAACAAAGCTAAAGCCAGCGGCAAGAAACACTTCCAACCCAGCTTCATCAATTGATCATATCGGTAGCGCGGCAATATAGCCCGCATGACGATAAATAGAATAACAAAAAAACAAATTTTTAAACCAAACCAAATACCGTCAGGTAAAACGCCTATACCAAAGGGCGATAACCACCCCCCAAAAAAACAAACAGAAGTTAACCCCCCCATAACTAACATATTTGCGTATTCCCCTAAAAAGAATAAAGCAAATCCCATAGCGGAGTACTCTACATTATAACCTGAAACCAACTCTGCTTCTGCTTCTGGTAAATCAAAAGGATGGCGGTTTGTTTCAGCTAAACAACCGATAAAAAACATTATACTTACCGGCAACAAAGGAAAAACAAGCCAAACGTCCAATTGGGCAATTACTATCTCCGTTAAATTTAAAGTACCTACACACAAGCAAACATTAATGAGACTAATACCCATCGAAATCTCATAAGACACCATCTGTGCCGCGGACCGCAGAGCACCTAAAAAAGCATATTTTGAATTACTTGACCAACCAGATATCAATACCCCGTATACACCAAGAGAAGAAACAGCTAAAAAATAAAGACCCCCCAGTTGTGAATCTGAAATAACATTACCATAACTGAAAGGTATGACAGCCCAACTGATCAAACTTAAAATAAAAGTGCAGAGTGGGGCCAGTATAAAAAGCACAATATTCGCATTTGTAGGTAAAACAGTCTCTTTAACGAAAAGCTTAAGCCCATCTGCTAAAGGCTGAAGTAGTCCCATATAACCAATAACGTTAGGACCTCGTCTTCTTTGAATCCCTGCCATAATTTTCCGCTCCGCCAGAGTAAAATAAGCCACAGCAATCAACAAAGGAATAACAAGATCAAGTATATTTAAAAAAATAGTTAGGAAAGTTAGCCACATAATGAATTAAAAAAAAATACCAAGAATTAACATAGAACACCACCTACAAAACACTATAAGTAACCATACTTTGAAGCCCAAAGAGCTTCATCGGCGTCTACTCTAAAAGGGTAAATAACAGGGACAAGAACGTCAGAGGAAAGAATAAAACTTAAGTTCGAATAATCTGTTTGTATCCATTTAGGTGTCGGCTGAAGATGAAGCTCGAACTTAAACCGATTAGACAACCGCCAACGCTCTAATTTAACATGAAAAGAACGAAAACGCTTATAACGAGCTACTAATCTAGCTCTAATAGCGGGGCGCTGTAATGGACAAAATTCAACATAATCCCCCTTTTTAAGTATAAACCCACCATAACCTATTTTTTTACCATTCACTAAGACTTTATTATGCAAAATAGCCTGGCGACTGTAATAAATAGAGTGAAAAAAGCCCAAGCGGTACAAACTAATATCCAAACGCCCTTCTAGGGCCCCAATTAATTTTTGGGACGGGTTCTTTAAAGAAACAAAAGGTTGACAAAATCTTTTGAAAGATTTATGACTTAAATCCCCGTAAAAACGTCTTAAACACAATAAAAGAGATAAAGTATGCCGATAACTTATGCGATTGTACTTAAAAGTTTGATTAGGGCGAACACGAGGTTTAAGAAAATTATAATCATGGCATAAAGGGTGTCGGTATCTATTTATATTAGCAAGCGGGCGATGTCGACGCTTTTGACTTCCTAACACCCCTATAATACTATCCCATTTAGGACGAAGAAAAGTTTTTTCTTTTGACAACAAATCACCCCAAATATCAGTCCTAGACCATAGGCAAGATTTGTATCTGTGCTTAAATCTCATAACTTTTTTTTTTTACTTCTTTAAAATGGGCCTTACCCAAAAGACGAGAAAAGGTACGTCTTTGTTTTTTTGATTTCATGCGATTACCTTTGACACAGGTCATATAAATTAAACTAAAAAACCATGAGGCTAATAAAGGAGATTCAATATTTAAATTAAAGGGATAAGATACTTTACTCATTGTAGGGCTTCCAATACCAACCAACAGTAAACATTTTCTATGTGCCTCCACTAAATTTTCTTTTTCAATACCACTTAAAAACACTAAGTCAGCGTCTTTTGACTTGGATAAATAACTACGCTTCCATTTTATATAACTTATATTAGGCTCCTGAGAAAGACAAATTTTTAAAAGAGGGGAATCACTAATGAAAAGTATTTTGCCTTCCGCCATTATTATGTTTTTCAACAACTCTAAAGTTGCACGTATACCGTATAAACTTTTTTCAAGATTATAAAAATAATAAATATTTCGTTTCCCTAAAAGGTAGGGGTGCATTGTCTTTGAAATTCGTACATCCTCATTAAAGGGACGAGGAACTAAATATCCAGAAGATCCAATTAAAAAAGAAAGAAGACGATCGTGTTCTGTTCTAACCATTAAGTTTTTTTACCTTCTTTACACACTATTATTTCATTTTCGTATAAAACACCTGCCCCTTTATACGAATCAGGGTATCTATACCTTCTTATACTACTTGCGAAATTTTGTAAAACACCAAGATTTGCAGAAATTAAAGAAAAAGTTTTTTTACCCAGACTGATTGAAACATCTTTAGGGATATCAACTACAACAGACTTACTATAACCTAAGGAAAATATAAGCTTTTTTTCTTCTTTTCGAACTCTATACCCAATACCCTTAAGTCTCAACTCTATAGTATACCCCAAAACGACACCAAAAATGGCTTGAGTAAAAAGAGAACTTTCGTAAGGTGTTAAGTATGGTAAAAATATAACCATATTACCTTTACGATAAAGATTACTAACTGAATCAAAAGTTACAACCCCTTTTGAACCTGACACACTAATTTTACCTTTATTACTTGAACACAAAACCCCAATAGGTAGTCTAAAAACTGGAGTTGTCATGATGCGTATGCTAAAACTTCACCCCCTTCCCCTTTACGTATGCATTGCTCATTAGTCATAATTCCTTTTGTTGTAGATAAAATCAAGACTCCAAAATCATTTGACAAGCGGGCAAGATCTAATAAAGAAAGATAAACACGGTCACGTGGGCGGGAAATAATAACAAGACGAGTACAAACTGGATATCCATCATGGTATCTTAGAAAAACCGTAATACGACCCTCATTTGTTTTCGTGTACCCTTTAATTAAATTTTCTTTCCATAAAATATCTAAAACTTTAGTACAAAAACGTACTTCTTTGAAAGATACCCCAAAATGGTACACCATATACCCGTTACGTAATCTATTAATTATCTTTGCGAGCATTGATTTTGTTTGGGATCGGGCTTGAACCGACGACCTAAGGATTTTCAGTCCTTCACTCTACCAACTGAGCTACCCAAACCAAATAAGTTTATCTCCCCAAGTTGGACTTGAACCAACGACTTTATGGTTAACAGCCACATGCTCTACCAACTGAGCTATTGAAGAAGGCCGGAGAGGGGCTTGAACCCTCATTTATGGGTTTGCAACCCACCGCATTAAACCTTTATACTATCCAGCCAAGGCGGGCGAGGGGACTTGAACCCCCGTCTTTCAGAGCCACAACCTGACACTCTAACCAACTGAGTTACGCTCGCCATTTTGCGACTTATCGGATTTGAACCGATACTCTTATAATAGAAACAGATTTTAAGTCTGACGTGTCTACCAATTTCACCAAAGTCGCAAAGCAATCTATTTAATTGACATATAAAACTCAAACTTATTTGACGGTGAAGGGATTCGAACCCCCGACATTTGGGATATGATTCCAACATTCTAACCACTGAACTACACCGCCACATTTCTCTAAAATAATATTTTTTTAATTGCTACTGGAGAATTTTCTTACAGAGCGAATAGGATTAAGAAAGCCATCATCAAAGCAAATAAGGCAATCGCTTCGGTTAAAGCGAAACCTAAAATAGCAATTCTAAATAACTCATCTTTCAGAGAAGGATTACGTGCGGTACCCAAAACAAGAGCACCAAACACGGTTCCAATACCCACACCTGCTCCAGCTAAACCAATGGTCGCTAGACCAGCACCTAAAAGTTTAGCAGCTTGAACTAACATTTTTTAAGGGAGTAAAAATTTTAATGACGTAACGCTTTAAAGAACAACTAGTTTTTATAAAAATTATCCTAATATGGGGGCAGAGAGGATCGAACTCCCGACTTCGTGCTTGTAAGGCACACACTCTACCACTAAGTTATGCCCCCCGAATTTAAAAGGAGATAAAGGGACTTGAACCCTTGACCTCATGCTTGCAAAGCACACACTCTACCAACTGAGTTATATCCCCATGAAATCATTAAAAGCCTATTAAGGGCATATTGTTAGGATACCCGAGGGGGTACGTGTTAATCTTTCATTATAAAATAATTAATAAAACACGTACCCCCTTAAGCGATTCCGAACCCCTGATATTTGGGCGTATTGGGAGTTGAACCCAAGACCCTCGGATTAAAAGTCCACCACTCTAACCAACTGAGCTATACGCCCGAAAAGCTATTAAACTCTAATTTGGACAAAAATACTATAATTTTATAGGGATTAGTACGGGTCAGCTGAAAACTTTACAGCTCTTACACCTCCCGCCTATCAAAGTGGTAATCTTCCACCCCCTTTCGAAAACTTTACTAGAGGAGAGTTTCTCGCCTAACGGCCGATTATCTCTTCCCGATGTAGCTACCCGGCGATGCCCTTTAGAGAACAACCGGAACACAAGGGATCGAGTTTTCCCGGTCCTCTCGTACTGAGGTCTAGTCCTCGGAATTTTCAAACACCCACAGAAGATAGGGACCAAACTGTCTCACGACGTTCTAAACCCAACTCACGTACCACTTTCGTCGGCGAACAGCCGAACCCTTGGAACCTTTTCCAGCTCCAGGATGTGATGAGTCGACATCGAGGTGCCAAACGAACCCGTCGATAGGGGCTCTAGAGGATCATTAGCCTGTTATCCCCGGCGTACCTTTTATCCATTGCGCGATGGCCTTTCCACAAAGAACCACCGGATCACTATGACCGACTTACGTCTCTGGTCGAAATGTCTTTCTTTCAGTCAAGCAGGCTTATACCATTATACTCAATTCCCCTTGTAAGGAGATGAGCCTACCTTTGTATGCCTCCGTTACTCTTTAGGAGGCGACCGCCCCAGTCAAACTACCCAGCAAACACTGTCCCTTAGTTAGTAAGCCAACAGATCTCGGGGTGGTATTTCACTATCGCCTCACCAATCTCTGACGAGAAAGAATCATAAGCTCCCACCTATCCTACACTAGAGTCTTTGACCTACAATATTTGCTTATAGTAAAGGTGCACGGGGTCTTTCCGTCCAGCTGTGGGATGGTCGCATCTTCACGACCTATGTAATTTCACTGAGTCCCTGTTGGAGACAGCGGGGAAGTCGTTACACCATTCATGCGGGTCGGAACTTACCCGACAAGGAATTTCGCTACCTTAGGACCGTCATAGTTACAGCCGCCGTTTACCGGGGTTTGACCTCAATGCGTAAACATCAAAGCTTCACCTACCGGCACCGGGCAGGTGTCAGTCCCTATACATCCTCTTGCGAGTTAGCAGAGACCTGTGTTTTTAATAAACAGTCGCCACCCCCGATTTTGTGACAAAGATAAAAGCTTACGCTATATATCTTTACTCCTTATTCCGAAGTTACAGAGTCATTTTGCCGAGTTCCTTCAACAGGGTTATCTCAAGGCCTTAGTGTTCTCCACCCGTCCACCTGAGGCGGTTTAAGGTACGGTATGAATAAAGTGCCTTTTTCTTGGAAAAAATAACTCACCCTTGACAAATTCAAGAATAAGGTGAATTTTTCGTCAGCAACTTTTAACAGTTTAATCTTACCCATTACTGCAAGCCTTGGCTTGACAGCTTAGGGACCGTTTTAAATCGAGGTATTACCCTCTCACGACCCAGTTTTACTTAAGATCGGAAACCTTGGACTTACGGCCACAATGCTTTAATTTCATTGTTTTATGCTACTCATGCAAGTATTCTCGCTTCCGATATCTTCATTTTAACTTACGTCAAAACTTCTACGACCTACGGAATGTTCTGCTACCACAAAATATATATAAATTATATTAATATTTTTGTCTGAGGCTTCGGTAATAGTTTTAAGCCCTCTAAATTGGCGGGACTTCTACTCTAGGTCAGTGAGCTGTTACGCTGTCTTAAAAGGATGGCTGCTTCCAAGCCTACCTCCTGACGGTCTCAGAGCAGATATCACCTTTACCACTGAAACTATTTTATGGACCTTAGCCGACAGTCTGGGCTGTTTCCCTCTTGAGTATGAATCTTAGCATACATACTCTGTCTGCCCTAAATGAAAAATCTGTATTCGGAGTTTGCCAAAGTTTAGTAAGAGAATATCTCCCCCTTGCTTATACAGTGCTCTACCCCAGATTTTCTGTTCAAGACGCTCTACTTAAATAGATTTCGCAGAAATCCAGCTATCACCGACTTTGATTGGCCTTTCACCCCTAAACTCAAGTCATCCCAGTATTTTGCCACATACACGGGTTCGGCCCTCCAAAGAATGTTGCCACTACAATATCAGCCTGCTCAAGTTTAGATCAGCCGGTTTCGGGTACTTAACAAAGGACTTTAGGGTGCCACACAGGACTCGATTTCTCTTCGCCTACACTTTTATTAGCTTAAGCTTGCCCTTTATTAAGATTCACTTGCCCATTATACAAAAGGTATGCCGTTGCTTTATCTAGCTCCGACTCTAATATGGAGTTTCAGGATCTTTGCACTGTCGCAACTTCTTTTTCACCTTTCCCTCACGGTACTTGTTCACTATCGGTAAGAAAAACAACTATAGGCTTTGAGGGTGGTCCCCCAATACTCAGACAAGGTAAACTTGCCTCGTCTTACTTTCACGAAAAAAAAAAAGAATTACAGGACTAACACCTTCTAAGGTAGAAAGTTTATTAAAAATAAAACTTCTTTTCATTCTT